GATTGAAGTTTTTCTATTTGGAATCGTCTTAGGTCTAATTCCTATTACTTTGGCTGGATTATTCGTAACTGCATATTTACAATATAGACGTGGTGATCAATTGGACCTTTGAGTAATTAATATCTCCTTTTTTTTTGATTGACCTCCTACTTTCTTTAATCTACAGGAGGTCAAATTCAGATTGCTGTTCAATTATTTCAGTCTTATTTTCGACCTAACAAATAACAAGAATCTAATCACGCTCTGTAGGATTTGAACCTACGACATCGGGTTTTGGAGACCCACGTTCTACCGAACTGAACTAAGAGCGCTTTATTATCACAAAAATATTTTGTGACCTAACTCGTCTTGGATATATATACTATCGTAAATAAGAAAATTAAAGATTGATTTTGTATAGCCAATTTTAATCAATCTCAATGACCCCTCGTTACTGTTCATAAGATAAGTAATAGGTAGGGATGACAGGATTTGAACCCGTGACATTTTGTACCCAAAACAAACGCGCTACCGAGCTGCGCTACATCCCTTTGAATTGGCCTACAGTAGTATTGTAGAGAATCCCTGTCTTGTTTTCCACATCTTTATTTCTTTCAGTGCTATACCCAATTATCTTGTCATTTCTTATTTTTTTTTTAATCTCATATCATATAACATATAATAATAAACTTATATTATATACGTACTAAAGAAATATGAAACTCGCCGTAAAAAAATGAATATTTTTCGGGAAGAAAGGGACGTATTTTTTTTTTCTTTTAAGAAAAGGAATATCTACTGTACTGAATCGTTGTACATTTCAAGTTATACATTTTAATTTGCATTAGGGATTCTGCGTACAAATCCAAGTGTCAGTCATTAACTACATATACACATCTGGTCATATATGTAATAGCATTATGTATTACAAATTGTAATAAAATTACAATAATAAATAACAAAGAAGGAGGATTTTAAATGCGAAATCTAAAAACATACCTTTCCGTGGCACCGGTAGTAAGTACTCTATGGTTTGGGTCTTTAGCAGGTTTATTGATAGAGATCAATCGTTTATTTCCAGATGCGTTGATATTCCCTTTTTTTTCATTATAGTAATTGAGATAGGAAGGGGTGAAGAAAATTAGAGATACAATCAAATATCTGTGACTAATCCCCCCCTTACTCTTCTTTTCTTCTTTTTTTTTATAATTAAAATAAATTCGAAAATAAAAAGAATAAAAGCGGGTTCACCCTAGTTAAACTAAGAACTCGGGTTTCCAGGTCCAAAATTAAATTAATTAATAATAGAGTGAGAAAGAAAATGGAATAGTTGTGGCATGGCAACAATATCATACAAGAAAATTCAATGAAAAAGAAAATTTAAATACTGTACAGCGATTATAAATTATAAATATATAGTTAGAAATCATTATATTACTTATTATTACTATATTGATAGATTGCAACGAAATCTTTCATAATTGGATTTCAAGTTAGCAACTTCTATTTTTTTCCTTCCTTTCTTCTTCTTCGCTTCGGATCGGAAAATAGAAAGATAGAAGAGTTGAGTCAATCAAAAATCCAAAGGAGGTTCATGGCCAAGAGTAAAGATGCCCGAATAACGATTATTTTGGAATGTACCAGTTGTGTTCGAAACCGTGTTAATAAGGAATCAATGGGCATTTCCCGATATATTACTCAAAAAAATCGACATAATACGCCTAGTCGATTGGAATTGAGAAAATTCTGTCCCTCTTGTTACAAACATACGATTCACGGGGAGATAAAGAAATAGATCGAATCGATCGCTTGCGTGTCCGCCTTCCATTCCAAGGAAGACGAAAAACGACATATTATATATAACAGATCATATATTTATTTAAATATAAACAAAACAAAGCAATTCTATTTTGAAATTCGAAATTATTTTTGATTCGATCAAAATAGCATTAGGATTTTCGAGACAAGGAATAAAAAAAACATGGATAAATCCAAGCGACTCTTTCTTAAATCTAAGCGATCTTTTCGTAGGCGTTTGCCCCCGATACAATCGGGGGATCGAATTGATTATAGAAACATGAGTTTAATTAGTCGATTTATTAGTGAACAAGGAAAGATATTATCTAGACGGGTGAATAGATTGACCTTAAAACAACAACGATTAATTACTATTGCTATAAAACAAGCTCGTATTTTATCTTTGTTACCCTTTCTTAATAATGAGAAAGAGTTGGAAAGAAGCGAGTCGACTCCTAGAACTACTGGTCTTAGAATTAAAAATAAATAAGCTTGCTCTTCTTCAATTGAATCAAAATAAAATTCCAATCCGAATTCAAATGCAAATTGACAGTTTGTTCAAAAAATCTGAAAATTCCAATTTTATTGTTGTGTCGTAAGAAAAAAAGGAATTGGGGAAGAAGAATAAATCTTTTTTTGATTGAACGTGTTTGTTCATTGCGATGACTTTATCATATTATATCCTATTTTATCATACTAATTTCTACTCTACTTTCCCAAGTTCATTTGCCAGGGAACTCCATTTAAAACATTTCACTGGATTTGATTTCTTTCAATCTCCTTAATCTTATTTTAAGATCTCATTGGAAATCATATAAAGACAATTCCTATTTAATATAGCTATTTGTGCAAGTATTTTACGATTAAGAAGCAATTGCCTCTTGTACAGATGGTGTATTAATTTACTATAACTATAGTATAGTTTATTGGCTCGAATTACTGCGTTTATTCGAGTGATCCACAAACGACGAAAATCTCTCTTCTGCCTACCTCTATCCTGATGAGCCGAAACCAAAGCTCTTATTTTCTGTTGAGTAATAGTTCGAGTAAGTCTTGAACGAGCCCCTCGAAAGCTTGATGCAAATAAACGAATTTTGGTTCGACGTCTTCGAGCTATATATCCTCGTTTAATTCTAGTCATTGAATAAATGAAACTTTGATGAATAACTAATTGATTTCTTTTCTTTCAGTTATTTCCTTTCCCTTTCCTAGTCTATTAATAACAAAACGGATTCTTCCAATGTATAAAATAAGAATTCCAATGGCTTTTGCTACTCTAACCTTCCCGACCACGATTTTTTCTTTTTTTCTAGGCTTCTCGCCTCAAAATAAGAAATTGTATTGATACTAGGTATCAAAAAAACATAGTAAATAAAAAAGTAGTAAATAGAATATAGGTATAGTGGGTTCCATCGTTTCTATGGTTACTTCTTAAACGGTGAGGTCCTCTCTATACACCGGAGCCTCATTTAATTAATGCTATTGTTAACTTGTACAGTTCACACTCTTTGGCTCTACCCATAATTATCCAGTAATAGGTCTTTCACAACGAGACCACTTATACAGTAACGGTATTTAATTATGAAGATTAGCTGAGTAGCTGACCCTGTTAGTCCGTTCTTGCAAAAGTGAAGGGTAAAGGGTAAGGGCATAATCTTTCTGCTTTTAAATAAAATAGGATTTCCCTGCTTAATGAATACCATTTGCTATCAATGGGGAATTCTTTCTCATCTTAAATTAAAAGTGTAAGTGATTGGATTTGTACCAATGGCAACCATAAATTAATTTGATACCACAATACAATAGAAGGTATGATAGATCTTTTTTAGATTTTTATCTATATTTAATTTTTCGTATCGTATAGTAAATGGTGGTCTTCATTCTATCCTATTCATTGGTACTGATCATTTATACCGGATCAATTGTTTTTGGCCTAGTCCATGATCTGAACGAGTCGCACATACACCCTAGTACATGTTCCTCGTCGCTGAGGACATCCCCGAAGAGCGGGGGATTTCGTGACATTTTTGATTGGCTGTCTTGTGTTTCTAATAAGTTGTTTAATAGTTGGCATGTTGAATCATATACATAATGGGCTGGTTTAGATCGATCCTAACCGGATAAGTATGAATCATTTTTATATTAATGGATTCATAGACTATTGTATTAAATCTGGTAAGAAGATAAAATCTCAAATTGTATATTTGCGCGAAATTCCTCTTATTTTTTATTCAACCGCTACAAGATCAACAAGTCCGTGAGCTTGGGCTTCTGTTGCTGACATAAAAACATCTCTTTCCATGTCTTCGGAAATAACCCATAAGGATTTGCCCGTTCTTTGTGCATAAACCCTTGTGATGGTTTCGCGAAGCTTCAGTAGTTCTTCCGCTTCCAGGATAAATTCTCCCGTCTGTGCCTCATAAAAAGAACTAGCAGGTTGATGGATCATTACCCTGATGATATAACATAATAAATAATTATTCTATCTCGCATGATGAAAGGCGAAAAATAAGAAAATTAAGAAAAAATAAAGATAGAATTGAACAACCGTACAGGCATCTTTTGCACATTGCATACGGCTCTACAATGGAATTCACTTTTATACCTATAAACTACCTTTATACCTATAAACTACCTTACATCGAATAAATAGAAAAGAAATTATAGGGTCTATCATATTCACATAGGTGAATGATCCAACAACCACCCTTTCTTTTGGAATAGTTAAAAATATACTATGATGGTTCCGTTGCTTTATATATATATTAATTTCGTCTGTTATTTAGCAATCCCAAAGTTTCTTTTTTTTTTTACTTAATTTTTTTTATATTTGAAAAAAAAAAAAGAGATTTTTTTTTGTATTCTTTCATAAAAATAATATATATATTATTGTTAAGAGTTTTTCGGTGTAAAAACAAAAAAGTTTGTGACGCTGAAATGGGTCTCCTGATATATCAGATAAAATGGTAAAGACCTTTTATCTCATACTACTCTTTCGATACATAATGGAATGGAACGATTTTGAAAAAAAAAAAAGATTCTCGTATCGAATTCGAAGTGCCATGCTATTATTACTTAATATTTATATTTCATATATCGCGAAGGCATAGTCTTCTTTTTTCTCTCAAATCAAATAAAAAACTCATTGGCGCCAAGCGTGAGGGAATGCTAGACGTTTGGTAATTTCTCCTCCGACCAGAATAAAAGATCCCATTGAAGCGGCTAATCCCATGCATATTGTTTGTACGTCTGGTTGCACAAATTGCATAGTATCATAAATACCTAATCCAGGTATTACCCATCCGCCGGGAGAGTTTATAAACAAATAGAGATCCTTGGTATCATCCTCTATACTGAGATATACCATAAGACCAATAAGTTGATTCGAGATCTCGCTATCAACCTCTTGGCCTAAAAAAAGTAATCTTTCTCGATAAAGTCGGTTGATTGAGATAAAATTGTATCCCTTCGGAACCGTACATGCATCTTTTGATGCATACAGTTCAACACAAATCGCGAAAAAAACAAGAATCAATGTGTAGATTCTTTTTTTTTTCTTTTGTCATCGCAAGCTCTGTATAACTTGTAACAAAGGGGCTTTTTCTTTCATAAAAAAAAATATGAGTTTTGGTCTTTTTATATATAATTATATAATATAGTAAATAGAATTTCTATATATAAATAGAAATAAATAAAAATAAACTTATCGGATTAACTTCTCATTGATGTATTGTTTCATCGGAATCCAATCCAAATCACGATGTAATTTTCTTGTTCCTGAATGGTCTTCTTGAATTCTTTTAGGTTTATGCTCTACTCCGAGTAAAGATCGGACCGATTTTTATTTGCATATATAGGACAAATGCCCCAATACTACGTCTTTTTGCTACGACTTCTTTCTTTTTTAATTTATTTCATATCTCCCGCCAAATATAATATTAAATATTCACTATTCAATGCATTCATCATATTACTCGATTTATTAACAGTTTTAGATAACTTTAATTATATTATTATATTAGAAATTATAAATCGAATATTCTATAATATAAATAGAATATGATATTTAAGTAGAAATCATAGATATATTACCTATTGGTTTTTTTGTAAACGGAGCCTGGATAATTCATTTTATTGTTTGAACCAAGCCAACCATAAATTATTCTAATTGCTAATATTAATCTGTCTACCCCCTTAAAAAATTAATTTAATCGTACTTAATTGCATTTCACGCTCCAAATTTTGGATAATTCAATCAATCTTTGTTGGGCGAAAGGGAGGATATCTCGATCGGGAAAGAGAACGGGGAAATACCATATGACCCAATATATCTGACAAGTCGCACTATACGTCAACCCACGATGCATCTTCGTCTCCAGGACTTCGAAAAGGTACTTTTGGAACACCAATAGGCATTAAATGAAAGAAAAATTAAGTATTATATCTCACTTTGATGTGAAAGCGTAAAAATAGGTTTATTGTCTTAATAATATTTTGTCTTTTATCATATTTTATCCATAGATTGAAGAAGTTCATAAAAAAGGAAGACAGAATCAATAAAGGAAAATTCTTACAAGTGGGGCCTTTGGATGATGAACAAATATATATGCAGTTACTCATATAAAATGCTATCAACGCCCTACCATTGCGTATTGGTACTTATCGGGTGTAGAATAAATCTGCTTCTTTTTGTTCCTACGAACAAAATTATTCTATTATTATTCAAAGACATTCTTACTAAAAGATATAGAACAAATATTAATCCTTTCCCCAAGATAATCCACTAAAAAAGTAAGGACCATACTATAGTTTTTTTAAAGTGCAATAAAGTTACATAGAGTCTATTTTTGATTGATATAAGGGGTATTTCCATGGGTTTGCCTTGGTATCGTGTTCATACGGTCGTATTGAATGATCCCGGCCGTTTGATTTCTGTCCATATAATGCATACAGCTCTGGTTGCTGGTTGGGCCGGTTCGATGGCTCTATATGAATTAGCTGTTTTTGATCCCTCTGACCCTGTTCTTGATCCAATGTGGAGACAGGGTATGTTCGTTATACCCTTCATGACTCGTTTAGGAATAATCAATTCATGGGGTGGTTGGAGTATTACGGGGGGGACTATAACGAATCCGGGTATTTGGAGTTATGAAGGTGTGGCTGGTGCACATATTGTGTTTTCTGGCTTGTGCTTTTTGGCAGCTATCTGGCATTGGGTGTATTGGGATCTAGAAATATTTTGTGATGAACGTACAGGAAAACCCTCTTTGGATTTGCCCAAGATCTTTGGAATTCATTTATTTCTCTCAGGAGTGGCGTGCTTTGGTTTTGGCGCATTTCATGTAACAGGATTGTATGGTCCTGGAATATGGGTATCCGATCCTTATGGACTAACGGGAAGAGTACAAGCTGTAAATCCAGCATGGGGTGTGGAAGGTTTTGATCCTTTTGTTCCGGGAGGAATAGCCTCTCATCATATTGCAGCAGGAACCTTGGGCATATTGGCGGGTCTATTCCATCTTAGTGTCCGTCCGCCCCAACGTCTATACAAAGGATTACGTATGGGAAATATTGAAACCGTCCTTTCCAGTAGTATCGCTGCTGTCTTTTTTGCAGCTTTTGTAGTTGCTGGAACTATGTGGTATGGCTCGGCAACTACCCCGATTGAATTATTTGGTCCCACTCGTTATCAATGGGATCAAGGATACTTCCAACAAGAAATAT